GCTTACTCTGCTTTGGGATTTTTTTTTTAGAATATCAAAACTGATTCAGTTTCTTATATTATAATGTATAACGGTATTGAAATTCTAATCTACTTGAATACCAGAAAACTATATGAATGTTGTATTTATTAACTTAACGTTAAGGATATACCTAATATATATTTCCGTCTTCTCTCTTCTTTTATTGACCTCCTGTCCTGTCGTCAATTGACAGTATGACTTAGGGCGCAATATAATTTAAGTGGTTAAATCCTATTTTGGTAAAGCACCTTGAATCCACTGAAGAGTAAAGGATCTTGGATCCAACGCAGAACCCTTTGTGAATGAGAAAGATAAAGACGAGAAAGACCAATGAAATCAAAATCAAGTTTTAAGGTTGTAATTGAGTGGTAAAGTTTGATTACCATTAACCTCCAGAATAGTGAACGAGTTTTTTGGTTTGATTAATCTCCTATTCATCTCCTAAAGGCGGCTCTCGGCCTGATTTATATTAATTAAGGTGGCCTTAGGCATTAATTACCTATGGTATTTTTATTATTACCTATTGTATTTCTAGTGCTTTTTTATTTTCTAAAGGTGGCCGGGACCTATTCTTTCTAGTTGATTTATGAATCAAGGTGGCCATAGGCCCCTATGGTCCAGTGGTTACGACCTCTCTCTTTCACGGAGAAAACGAGGGTTCAAGTCCCTCTGGGGGTATACCAAGACTCAAGACTATAGGAGTGGGATTTTCTATAAAGTGATCTATATTTGTCAAGTCCTTTTAATAGTCTACTCAGTGGGACTTTGTATTTTAGATCAAGCGATATGTATTTGTCAAATCTGCCTGGGAGACGAAAGGAAGTTGATTGTGGAACGTCTAAAATGAATTAGGCGTTGGGTCGATGCCCGAGTGGTTAATGGGGACGGACTGTAAATTCGTTGACAATATGTCTACGCTGGTTCAAATCCAGCTCGGCCCAATAATTTGTCAATCTACTATCAGATGGTAGAACACTCTTTTTCTTAAGAAATACCTGATACGAGAAAATAAAAAAGAATCCAAAATTTCTGCTAGATCTCTTCTTATTTCCCTGGGATTGTAGTTCAATAGGCAAGAGCACCGCCCTGTCAAGGCGGACGTTGCGGGTTCGAGCCCCGTCAGTCCCGACGGATCCAATAAGTACATCAATCTGCCTCTCCATTTTCTGTGAAAGAAGGGACAGAGAGCATAATTGAAGAGCATAATTGAATTCCGAAGGGGTTTCCCTTCTTTTTTCAGGATTCTGTCGAAGAAATAACAAACCCTAAACTAAAATGAAAATAACTAAAATAGTGAAGTTGATATAATATTCCATCTTTTCTCCTGCGACTCATCTTTCTCATACTTCTTTGTCTTCCAAAGAAATTTAGATCCTTAAAATTTAGAACCTAATTCCTCTCTTTTTACACTTCGTTTGTACTTTTTGTTGGGGTTTTGTAGTTCGGACGGGTGGTTAGATTTCGTTTCCTTTGATGGTTCTAAGACCCTTATAGAAAAGAAAGATAAATAAAGAAGGATAAATAAAGTAAAGGAATTTTTGATTGGCCCGGGAATCCAAGATTGTATTCGGTATGGATAAAAGATGTTCGTATGTTATACTATTCAATTCTCGACGACGAATTAATTTAATAGCTCAGATATTGTTATTTATGATATTGATACGATTCAAGATCATCGATAGCTAATGCATTCATTGAATTGACAGGTGAAAGATTTATCATCTCTATGGGATTAAATCCCGAGTTATTGTGAAAAAAAAAAAAAAAAAAAAACGATGAGATTATGGAAGTAAATATTCTTGCATTTATTGCTACTGCACTGTTCATTTTAGTTCCTACTGCTTTTCTACTTATAATTTACGTAAAAACAGCCAGTCAAAATGATTAATTACTTTAAATGAAACTTGACTTCTGAATTCTTATCAATAGTTGAAGAAATCAAATGAAAAGTATTCTATTTTTAAGTCTTAAATGAAATCAACGGGCTATCGTCGGCGGTCTTCTATGAGATCCGAGAGTATGGTAAGTAAGAAATTGATTTCTTACTTACCATACTCTCTATTAATAGTAGTGTATAAAATTGTTTCTAATAAAGTTGGTATACTATATTAGCTTCTATCTTCATGTAGTTATTAATCCATATATGGAATTGACGTAGGACCCAATTCTATTTATTTTGATACATCTATTTATTCCGATGAATCTGAAATCATTGTTTTACTGTTATAGAATACATTTCTCCACTAGAATCCAATGGAATTTGGAAATGAAGATATTTGTAATTGAAAATTATTTCAATACAAATCAAAAATGCGTTGCAGAACGATCTATAAAACAATTGATACCGTTTCATTCCTCAACTAAATTAGGAGTGCTTCTAAAGTCCACTTCTTCCCCATACTACGAGTGAAAGGGAAAATGTAAAGACTACCATTAAAGCAGCCCAAGCGAGACTTACTATATCCATGTGAATTATGTCCCTTATCTCTATGATAGAATTTTTCCATTATTGCTCACTAATAATAGTAGAATGAATGGTCCAGAGTCAAAAAGGGATTCTGGCCGAACACTATTGATGAACCAATCAAATCAATCTATTTCAAAAATTCCTATAATGATTTATATATGATTTATAATTGGTAAAGACTAAACACAAGTAAAATAAACAATAACATTACAAAGGAATGTTACTAATGGAACATCTAGTAATAAAATAAGAGGGTCCATTCCTTTTTTCTTGTCCTTCAAAGTAAAAATAGATCAATTGCTATCTATTACAAAATTGTCCTATTTAATCTAATACGTACCCTTTCCCGATTATCTCCATGAAGGAGTTGAGATATAGTATATTCTACTCTTGACGAGGGGTTAAAATTTTTTTTTTTTTTTTTTTTTTTTTTTTTCACTTTTTTCTATCAAAAAGTACATTATCCATCTCAATCTAATAGTGATTCAATGCCTAAACACTCAGAGATTCTCGCGAGTCTATATATCGAGTCTATATATGTAGATTACAGTATAGAAAGAACTTCCCCCAACCAGTAGTTAAATTTTCTGCCGGCTATCCAATCAAGACCCAATCAGTAGACATTACATTAATAGTAGAAGGGAATCGGGAAGTCTTGCTTCGACCATTATAATCTTTCTTTTCATTTTGGATTCAAAGATTTATTTACAAAATACCCAGAACGGATGTTTAGAATCAACCAATTATTAAAAGTCCACTTATTCTGTTCTGCTGGGTAAAATTTGGTTGAGTTATATCAGCAGAACAGAATACTATATTTCGATTCGTTTGTTGATGAGGCGGCACCCGGATTTGAACTGGGGAAAAAGGATTTGCAGTCCCCCGCCTTACCACTCGGCCATGCCGCCAAAACGATACACAATAGGATCAAAATTTCCCTTTTGGGGTTGTATTACTAAATTTGAGTTCATTGTACTTGCATCCCCTTTTTAATCCTTTTTCTAAATTGAGAAAAATGAGAAAAGAAACCCTCTTTCCCCTTTTGATTGTATTTGATCTACCCCTTCGAGTGATTGTATAGTATCTCAAAACACACAATGACAAAAAGCTTCCCCTCACTTTTCTATTGAAAAGGAAAATGTATATTGTTACTCAAAAAAGCCAAAATTTATGACAAATGGGAACCATTAACTATTCGTTGACTGAGAATTCGTGAATGATTCTTGGATTTGAATCTAAAAGTTGGTTTGCCTAATGACATAAGAAAATACAAATTGATACATACTTAATTGATTCTTTTGAATCAAAAATCCTTCTCAATTTCCATTATAACAAAAACGATAAGTATATGTAAACCCCAGAACGGAAATTGTTACACAGATAAAAAATTGGCTATTTAGAATATGTTGCCTATAAATAAAAAACAAAGGGCTTTTTTTGGAACAAAAAAAGGCCCGGCTGGGTATTGACCGGGCCAGGCCAAAAGGGCACCTCGAACAAAATAAAAGCAAGAAGATCTATTTTTCTATTTGGATCTTTCGAGCATCTAAATGGAATTGCTAATTATATAATAACGATAAAGAATGTGAAAGAAATACTTTCTTTAATCCTTACTTGATGTGTAATGTAACATAGTAATTATCTTTTTCAATTGGGAGAGATGGCTGAGTGGACGAAAGCGGCGGATTGCTAATCCGTTGTACGAGTTAGTCGTACCGAGGGTTCGAATCCCTCTCTTTCCGTTTCCGTTGATGACTTTCTATTTTTTTATTTCAAATTTAGCAAATCCCTGTTGATTTTTTTCCTAGTGAAATGTGTGGAATAGCTAAAATAAAATATTAAGAAAATTGGAAAATCAAGCAAGAAAAACGAAAATTTTATTTTATTCTTCCCGTCCAGGATTACGTCCTGGATCATTGGATAGGAATCCAAAGATGAAGAGAGAAACAAAGAATATTACTACTGTGTAAACAAAAAGTTTGAGAGTAAGCATTACACAACCTCCAAGATCATTTTTTGAAAAAAAAAAACGAGAAAAGATAAAGAGAATAGATCCTCCATTTTTATATCACATATCCTATTTTGCCACCAAGAAATGAATTATAGAAATAGAAAAGAATGTTCAGAAATTCAAATTTTTAATTGAAGTTGAAATTTTTCATAAGAGTTTTTGATTACCACAAATCACTTTCATACCGCAATTCGATATTGTAAGCGACCCTAAGCTAATAAGGTATTTCGCCGGAAAAAAGAGAAAAGGGATTAAAATCGGGAAATGGGACGAGCCGGATTTCTCGCGGCTATCCGAGAATTTCAATGTTTAAATTGAAGGTTCATACTGTCAGACTTATTTGATCTTCTCAATTGTTATCATTTTTCTCGAAAAAATCATGAATTTTCTAGGATACTATGAAAGATCTTATCGAAAACTTACAGCAGCTTGCCAAACAAAGGCTAAAAGAAAAAAGAACAGGGGTATGACCGGCATAACATCTACGATTGGATTCAAAAAAGCATAGGCTTCAGGCAATTTGGCGAAGAAAAGACTACTCGGATAAAGGGCAGAATTAAGACAGATCAAACTAAAGATATTAAGCATAGCAGACATTTTTTTTCGTCGAGATAATTGCATTTTGATTGAGTTATTGATATAAGGAAAAATGAAGAAAGTAAGGTAGAAAAAAAATCCTTCTTTTTCCACTCAATCAAAAATACTCCAATTCTCAAAGGAGAATAGAAGAAATCATACTTTCATACAATATCTTAATTGAATTATATGTAATGATCAATAAATTCAGTTTAATTCTAGATATATACATGTCAAAATTCTAGCAACGAATCTATAAGAAATTCTATAAAGGAGAAATATTTTCTATAGATAGTTGGGCTGGAATTGACGAACACTTAATACCAATATTATTCTTTATTAGTATTAGTGTCCAATCAAAATCGAAATGGGGCGTAGCCAAGCGGTAAGGCAACGGGTTTTGGTCCCGCTATTCGGAGGTTCGAATCCTTCCGTCCCAGAGCATATCCCTTGTATCCGAATACTTCTTTTTTGTTCAACAAGGTTCTGTTTCAAGGTCTAATATTGGATAGAGTATGATTCCTCTTTCTTTTTTTTTATTTGAAATAATTCTTTTCGGAATCATATCTTCATTTTTCACAAACTGAACTAAATCAAGTTCAAATTACATCCAAAAGTAACTAAACCCTTTTGTGATCCAGATAAAGATAAGACGGGACATCGATCTGTAGAAAGATTACTTAACCTCAGGTTAAACAAAATATGAAAATACATATAAAAGAGGACGTGCTTAGCCTATAGGTATGTATTGTTATCCTATTTCAGTCTTTCCATTTTTGTGAAAAAGAATTTGCATCCCTAAATTTGAAATATTTAACAATGACATTTCTTTTTATTGTTCGATCTATTTAGATTATTTGCTTTACATCATTGACAATTCCATTCGAAAAGAAACAGAAAAAGATCTTTCTTATGATAATCAAATGGAGTCTTTACTGTAAAACTTGACTCAAATTATGTTATTTCTCTATTTAGATTTCTGGATCTTTCTGTTAGACATTTTTTTGAGATAGAGATTTATAGAAAAAGTTCCATTCATACAAAAAAGCCGGGGTCTTGCTAATATTTCTTCAGAAAAATCTTTCTTATCTATCTAGATAAGAAAAAATCTAAATGGCTGTGTCTCTGTACCGACTGAACCAATGACTATTCATGATTCCATAATTGAATCAATTCCATACTGGTTCCAAATTAGAGGAATGTTATGGTAAAACTTCGTTTAAAACGATGTGGTAGAAAGCAACGTGCGACTTGAAGGACACGATCCGGTGTGGATTCTTATTATTACATCCACCATTTTATATAGGAATGAAGGTGCTCTTGGCTCGACGTCGTTTTTCTATTCTACTAGAACCCTTCTTTTTTTTTATTGGGTTTGAATGTAAATAGTTCGTGATGGAGCTCGAGTAGAAAGTATTTATGAATTTCTCAGGGGCAGCGATCTAGGGTTAATGCCAATCAATAAATTGGAACAACTTCGTAAGTATATCTTCGATATAGAAATCGAAAGTATCCGATTCGAGCAAATTTGCAATTCAAAAAAATTTGTTGGAACGGCTAAAACTTTTTCGATCCACAGTGTATCGCGCACGAATCAACCATCGGTATGATTCTTTGATAGAAAGAAATCACAAAAGGGGTATGTTGCTACCATTTTGAAAGGATTAAGAAGCACCGAAGTAATGTCTAAACCCAATGATTTAAAACCAAGATAAAGGATCCCAGAACAAGGAAACACCACTTCAATTGTCTCACGGATCCAAATAAAGAATCCAAATATATTTGAAATGAGACGAAATAAGGGGGGTTAAAGACCACTCAAAAAAAATATTAATTTATTTAAGATATTCGAGAATTATTGAACTTGAGTTATGAGTACAAATGATTTTTTTTCAGGAAGGAAGCTAAAGAAAAATGACTATTAGTTAAATGATAGACTAATTTATTTTACGGATTCCTTTCCTATTTATTCTAATTTTATCCATCGACAAAACTTCGAATCATTTTTTCTCGAGCCGTACGAGGAGAAAACTTCTTATACGGTTCTAGGGGGGGTTATTTTTCATCTACACCTATCCTGATGAGCCGTCTATCGAATCGTTGCAATTGATGTTCGATCTCGAAGAGAAGGAAGAGATATTCGTAAAGTGGGTTTTTATGATCCTATCAAGAATCAAACTTATTTAAACGTTCCCGCTATTCTCTATTTCCTTGAAAAAGGCGCTCAGCCTACAGGAACTGTTCAGGATATTTTAAAAAAGGCAGAGGTTTTTAAGGAACTTTGCCCTAATCAAACGAAATTAAATTAAATATTAAATTAAGGAAAAAAAACTAAGGATAGGATAGTGATTTCTATATCATTTTGGATATCTTTTCTATACTATGTTTTTTTATTTACTTCTTTTCTTGCTCTATTCGTATCTATTTATCATTGCTTTTATAGAATCTTTTTCTAAGGAAACCTTTTTTTATGGATCCTTTTCTTTTTTTATTCTCCATCTAAATCTAAACTAAAAATTTTAGTCTATATGCAGTGCCAATCCAACACAAGTTTTTTTACTCTTCTTTTATTTCAATTTTAGTTCTTGTATTTTTTCCATCGTATTCTTTTATTAACCTTTATATTGACAATATTGTATCGAACAAATATAATTCATCGTGATAAGCAGCTCTATTTATTTCCGTCCCATAGGTTTTCTTTTTTACCTGTTGATTCAAATGATGGGTTCGTTGGATTAACTTTGCTACTCGGATTTTTTATTGAAAAAGTGGATAACATATAACATAGAAATAGGGGATGGTCCAGCATTTAAAAAATTTTTTCTCGGGAAATTTTTTATTTTTTCATCTTATTTAGTCATTTTTATGTTCCAAATAGATTAGAAAAAATTTTTCTATCTTTTTTTTATTTCGTAGATTAATGCTTTTATTTAATCATTTTTTTTATTCTGATTGTATCTACATAACCTTTTTCTATTTGGGTTGCTAACTCAACGGTAGAGTACTCGGCTTTTAAGTGCGGCTAGGATCTTTTACACATTTAGATGAAGCGAGGGATTCGTCCATACCATCGGTAAAGTTTGGAAGACCACGACTGATCCTGAAAGGGAATGAATGGAAAAAATAGCATGTCGTATCAATTAAGAGTTCTGAGAATCTTTTATTCTTTCCGGCTCGATACAAAGCCTTCATTTAAAATTTAAATGATTCAAAGGGAGCAAATCGAAGTCAATTTCAAGTTGGGTCGAATTAATAAATGGATAGGGCCCCGTGGCTTCAATTAATTTCATTTTGATTATAGGGAAAGAAAAAGCAACGAGCTTCCGTTCTTAATTTGAATGATTACCCGATCTAATTAGACGTTAAAAAAAGATTAGTGCCCAACACGGGAAGGCTTTCTCCCAGGAATGTATTCTTGATTTTTTAATGAATCCTAAATATTACCACTCTCCATTCCATAATGGAGAAGTATGTGTATAAGAAACAGTATATTGATAAAAACATTTCCAAAATCAAAAGAGCGATTGGGTTGAAAAAAGTAAAGGATTTCTAATCATCTTGTTATACTATAATGAAAACGAACATAAATACTTCATTTTAAATGGAAAAAGAGAGGATAGAGAATCTGTTTATAAGTTTATCTGTATCCGAGGTATCTATTTGGTTTGTACTATAATACCTTGTTTTGACTGTATCGCACTATGTATCATTTATAACCCCCAAAATCCTCTACCTTTCATTTAAATAGAATTTCAAATGGAGAAATTCCAAAGTTATTTAGGGCTAGATAGATCTCACTACTTCTTATATCCACTTCTCTTTCAGGAGTATATTTATGTACTTGCTCATGATCATGGTTTAAATGGATCGATTTTGTTGGAAAATGCAGGTTATGACAATAAATCCAGTTTACTGATTGTGAAACGTTTAATCATTCGAATGTATCAACAGAATCATTTGATTCTTTCTGTTAATGATTCTAAACAGACTCCATTTTTGGGGCACAACAAGAATTTTTATTCGCAAGTAATGTCAGAGGTTTCTTCAACCATTATGGAAATTCCATTGTCTCTGCGATTAATATATTCCCTAGAAAGGAAAGGGGTAGTGAAATCCGATAATTTACGATCAATTCATTCAATATTTTCTTTTTTAGAGGACAACTTTTCACATTTAAATTATGTATTAGATATACTAATACCTTACCCGGCTCATCTGGAAATCTTGGTTCAGGCTCTTCGCTATTGGATCAAAGATGCTTCCTCTTTGCATTTATTAAGATTCTTTCTCCATGAGTGTCATAATTGGGATAGTCTTCTTACTTCAAATTCAAAGAAAGCCAGTTCTTCTTTTTCAAAAAGAAATAAAAGAATATTCTTCTTCTTATATACTTCTTATGTATGTGAATATGAATATGGCTTCCTATTTCTCCGTAACCAATCTTCTCACTTACGATCAACATCTTCTGGAGCCCTTATTGAACGAATATATTTCTATGGAAAAATAGAGCATCTTGCAGAAGTCTTTGCCAGGGCTTTTAAAGCGAATTTATGGTTATTCAAAGATTCTTTCATGCATTATGTTAGGTATCAAGGAAAATCAATTCTTGCTTCAAAAGGGACGTTTCTTTTGATGAATAAATGGAAATATTACTTTGTCAATTTCTGGAAATCTTATTTTTACCTGTGGTCTTACCCAGGAAGGATTTATATAAACCAATTATCCAATCATTCCCTTGACTTTCTGGGTTATCGCTCAAGTGTGCGGCTAAAGCCTTCAATGGTACGCGGTCAAATGCTAGAAAAGACGTTTTTAATCAATAATGATATTAAGAAGTTTGATAGTATTGTTCCAATTATGCCTCTGGTTGGATCTTTGGCTAAATCTAAATTTTGTAACGCGTTGGGGCATCCTATCGGTAAGGC